TTGTATTTTGTACTAGAAATAATAAATAAAAAAGAAAGTTATTATTATATTATCTATTGTTTTTATTTTCTTACTTATCAAATCAATAATTTTTTATACCCACTTGTTGGATATTGTGGAGGATCACAATAAGGTTTGTTCAGTTATCGAAAAAAAAAAGAGTTAGAATGGAAAATGAGAAGGATTGTGTCGATCCAAGAATTTTAATTTAATATTTGAAGGCTTATATTGTAAGACTTTTTATTTTATCAATTATTTATTTAGTATTAGAATCCTTTTTCTCAAAAAAAAGCATTCATTTTTTATAGGATAAGATCAAAGATCTCATCGAAAACTTACAGCAGCTTGCCAAACAAAGGCTAAGAGAAAAAAAAGTAGAGGTATGACTGGCATAAAATCGACGATTGGACTCAAAAAAGCATAGGCCTCTGGTAATTTGGCAAAGAAACAACTACTCGAATAAAGAACAGAATTAAGACCGATCAAACTAAAGATATTAAGCATAACGGATTGTTTTTTTAAAAATTGTATTTTGATTGAGTTATTGATAGAAAAAAAGAAAAAATCTTTTGTTTTTTGAACTTACTCACTCAATCAAAAAACCTTCCATTCCTAATAGAGAATAGAAGAAATTCTACTTTCATATAATATCTTAATGGAATTATCGGTAATGATCAATAATTTTTTTTATATGTCAACATGTGTCGGAGTTAAAATACTAACCAACAGAATCTAATGGATTCTTTAGATAGTTGGGCTGGAATTGACGAACAATCAACAAGAATATTACTGTTTATTAGTATAGAAATAGGCGTGGGGCGTGGCCAAGCGGTAAGGCATCGGGTTTTGGTCCCGCTATTCGGAGGTTCGAATCCTTCCGTCCCAGAGACTAGCCTCTAATAATTATATGTAATTATAGTTAATAATAAGAAAAAAGTTTTTTCTGTTTTATAAAGTTTCTAAAGTGTAAAATTGGCTATAGTTTAACTCTTTTGGGTAACGATTAGAATAAAAAATTTGGTTCTTTTTCACATATTTCACAAGTTCATAATGATACGGGCTCAAATGACACGCAAATAAAGGCGAATTCATTGGGTATTGAGGCACGATGGGGTTATAGATTACAGAAAGTTTAAGTATAAACCTTTACTTATCCTATATCTATCCTCTATATATGATATAGAAATATCTAATATCTAAATATCTAAATATATAAATAAATATTCAGCCAAAATTATAGAAAGAAGTTAGTTCGTTTTTGCTCATCCCCCCAAAACAAATTGTATTTTAAATATTATTTGATTTATTTATATTTTTTTTTTATTACTAAAATAAATATATTTTTTATTTAAATTTAAATTAAAGGTTGAGTTCTAAAATAAACAAGGGTTTATCTCTCTTAGCTTATCTCTTAGGGATATCGTCTTAGTTGTAAATTTTAATTGTTTGTAATTAAAAAAAAAATATTAATTAAGAAATAAAAAAATTAGAAAAAAAAGAACATTACTAAAAAAGTGTAAGATATATTACATATTTAATCTATGTAACAACTGTCTTAACTGAACCAATGACTATTCATGATTCGATAATTGAATCAACCGCAAACCGGTTATAAATTCGAGGAATGTTATGGTAAAACTTCGTTTGAAACGATGTGGTAGAAAGCAACGTGCGACTTGAAGGACATGATCTGTTGTGGATTCTTATATCCATCGTTCTATAATAAAGGATGCTCTTAACTCGACATTTTTTTATCTGTTCCACTCGAACCCGGTTTGTTGGGGTGTAATGGAATATGATGGAGCTCGAGTAGAAAGTATTGAGCTATTTATCAAGGGAGAGGGGTCTAGGGTTAATGTTAATCAAAAGAATAAGTTGGAACAACTTCGTAAGTTATCTTTGACATAAAAATAGAAAGGATCAAAATGAAGCAAATTTTGAATCCCCCATAATATTTTGATAAAACCTTTTAAATTAATTTGATTTATATATATCGTGTGGAAATCCCTCGTTCATATGATTAAATTCTTTTGATAGAAATAAATAACAAAAAGGTATGTTGCTACCATTTTTGAAAGGATTAAAAATCAACGAAGTAATGTCTAAACCTAATGATTCAAAAAACAAGATAACGACTTCCGGAACAAGGAAATACTCTTTTTATTTTTAATTGTCGCAAGCAAGTTATTGATATCAATAAAAAAATGAGACAAAACAAAGGGTATTTTAGACTGCTCAAGAAATGATAAATGCTAAAGGATTCTTTATTTTTGCTTCCTTGAAACCTATTCAACTTGAGTTATGAGTATACAAATGATTTTTTTAAGGAAAGAAAGGGCTTAATTCTAAATCCATTTTTGAGGATTTTAGAGACTTATTTGATTGGTCATTCTAATTTATACATACATTTTAATTTAATCATTTTTCTCGAGCCGTACGAGGAGAAACCTTCCTATACGTTTCCAAGGGGGGTTAAATCTATCCCAATGAGCCGTTTATCGAATCGTTGCAATTGATGTTCGGTCCCGAAGAGAGGGAAGAGATATACAAAAAGTAGGTTTTTATGATCCGATAAAAAATCAAACTTATTTAAATGTTCCTGCTATTCTAGATTTTATTAAAAAAGGCGCTCAACCTACAGAAACTGTTTATGATATTTTAAAGAGGGCGGAGGTTTTTCAAGAATTTCGGTTTAAGCAAACGAAGTTCAATTAATGAAAAAAAAAATCAAAGATAATGCGGTTATAGTTTGGTAGAACTTCTTTAGTCCTATATTTTTTTGTAGTGCCAATCCAACACAAGTTTTCCTCTATATTTCATTTTTTTCGATTTAGAGTTCAAAATTTCTATTATATTTATCATATAATAATAATAAAATTTGATTTTATTTTAATTTGAGTCGATTATTCAATTGAAAGCAAGATAAAACAGAAAATGGAATTTCTTGTAATTGTATTTTGTTTTTTATTCATATTGTATTTTGTTTTTTATTCATATTGACAAGAATGTATTGAACAAATATAATTCAATTGTGAAATAAAAAAATTAAATGGTTTTTTATGTCTTATGCCCGCTATTTTTATTCAAGGATTCGTTGAATTTGTTCCGATACAAATATCCAATTTTTATATCTAAAAATCTAAAAAATGTAGATTATTTGTCTAGCCAATTTTTTATTCAAGAATCTCTGATATTGGTGTTTATTTTTATGTTTGTAATGGGAATCAACTCGAAAATTTTGTTTTGATTTCTTGCTAATTCAACCGTTTGATTCAAATTTTGTTGATTTCGATTGTATCTTTATAACAGAGCTATTTTGGGGGTTGCTAACTCAACGGTAGAGTACTCGGCTTTTAAGTGCGGCTAAGATCTTTTACATATTTGGATGAAGCAAGGGATTCGTCTACACCATCGGTAGAGTTTATATGACCACGACTGATCCTGAAAGGAAATTTATGGAAAAAAGAGCATGTCGTATCAATAGAGAATTTCTAGACTATTTCATTCTTATCAAAGCAATACAAAACTTTATTTTGAAGGAAATGCAATGAATTCACAGTTGGGTCGATTGAATAAATGGATCGAACCTTATCCTTATGGGTTCCAATTTTGTGGAAAGAATAAGCAACGAGCTTATCTTCGTAATTTGAATGATTACCCGATCTAATTAGACGTTAAAAAAACTTAGTGCCTGATGCGGGAAAGGATTCTCCCACATGTGGATTTTCTTTTTTAGTGAATCCTAACTATTAAACTCCCCACTCTCCATATGGAGATGGACATGAATGTGTATAAGAAACAGTATATTGATAAAGATTTTCCAAAATCAAAAGAGCGATTGGGTTGAAAAAATAAAGGATTTCTAACCAACGTTTTTTGTTATTAAGAAATAACAAAAAAACAAATTAGATAGAAAAAAGAGAGAGTCCGCTCATCGGGGTATCTAAAAAAAAAATACCTTGTTTTGACTGTATCGCACTATGTATCATTTGATAACTTAAGAACCCCCCTCTCCATTTTTTACTTTTAGTTTTAGGTCTGGTTTTAAATGGCAGAATTCCAAAGATATACAGAACTGGAAGTTTCTTGGCAACACAACTTTTTGTATCCACTTATCTTTCAGGAATATATTTTTTCGTTTGCATACGGTCATGGTTTTAAAAAATCTATTTTGTTGGAAACTTCCGTTGAAAATAAATATAGTTTACTAATTGTGAAACGTTTAATTACTCGAATGTATCAACAGAATCATTTTATTCTTTCGGCTAATGATTCTAACCAAAATGACTTTTTGGGGCACAACCATAATTTGTATTCGCAAATGATATCAGAAGGATTTTCAGTCATTGTGGAAATTCCATTTCACCTATTATTAATAGCTTCTCTAGAGAGACAAAAAATAGTAAAATCTCATAATTTGCGATCAATTCATTCAATATTTCCTTTTTTAGAGGACAAATTTTTACATTTAAATTATGTGTTAGATATATTACTACCTTACCCCGTGCATCCAGAAATTTTGGTTCAAACACTTCGGTACTGGATAAAAGATGCTTCGTCTTTGCATTTATTACGATTCTTTCTTTATGAGTATCATAATTGGAATACTCTTTTTATTCCAAAAAAATCCATTTATATTTTTTTAAAAAGAAATCAAAGATTATTCTTATTTTTATATAATTTCCATGTATGTGAATACGAATCTATTTTCTTTTTTATTTGCAACCAACCCTCTCATTTACGATCAACATCTTATAGAGCCCTTCTTGAACGCACTCTTTTCTACGGAAAATTAGACTATTTAGTACAACTTTTGACTAAGGATTTTGCCGTTATCTTATGGCTTTTCAAGGACCCTTCCCCGCATTCTGTTAGGTATAAAGGAAAATCCATTCTGGCCTCAAAGGGAACATCCCTTTTGATGCATAAATGGAAATTTTACCTTATTCATTTATGTCAAGGTTATTTTTCTGTGTGGTCTCACCCAGGAAGAATCCGTA